ATATTTCGTAAAAAATTGATTCTTTTATTTATGTATTGAATTTCACCAAGGGAAAATGACTCATTTAATAAATGGTTGTTTTTACAAAAAATCGTTATGTCTTTTCGAAATGTAATGACTAGAAGCGCTATTGATAATAATGATCCGCATAAAAGAGCTGCATAGCCCAATACCATCATACTTACGTGCATTATTAACCACTCGGATTGGAGAGCGGGTACTAATATTGCGGATTGATGTATTTCAGTTAAAAGACCCGAAGTAGCAAAGCCTTGGGTAAAAATAGCACTTGGTGTGGTTATTGCGCTTAAATTATTATTTTTTTTTTTTAAACGCGGAACTATATGAATAATGGAGAAACTCCATGAAAGGAAAATTAACGATTCATATAAATCACTTAATGGGAAATGACCCGAATAAATCCACCGAGTGACTAATAATCCTGTTATACAGAAAAAAGTAGCTATCATGCCCTTTTCTGACGAATCATATAGTCTGACAATTTCATCGACTAATAAGGTTATCAAATGAATTGTAATTACAATTGAAACGACTGAAAAGGCGATATGAGTTAATATATGCTCTAAAGTTGAAAATATCATAAAAATATTAAAAAAAAGAGGAACCCCTCAATTACGGAATGGAAATCGGGAATTGAGTTCATTATAGGATCTATTGTATCTTTTTTAGAAGAGGGCATGCCGCCACTCGGACTCGAACCGAGATGCTCTAGCACTGCTTCCTAAGAGCAGCGTGTCTACCGATTTCACCATAGCGGCTTGCTCGAACTCATAATAGCCTATTATTATTCAATCGTCGAGATTAAAAGAGTCAAGTCAATGAAATATTTTTTAGGAAACATTCAAATTGATGAATAAAAATTCGTTCAAATAGGGATTTGAATTTTAGTTTATGGGATCCGTTTTATTTGACTTAAGGTTTTTATGTAGTTTAGGCTCTCCTGAAATTGAACTGTTGTAACTAGATAGTTCTACCCCCATTCCAGGAATAGAAAAATGTCTTTTCTCATTTTCATTTTTAATGATTCATTTTTCATTTCTCGGATTTCATAAATCTGAAACAAAAAAATGCATTTTTATCAATGAACACAAAATGGGATCTATTTTGAATCACTTATAAATTAACACCTTTTTTGTACATAATATCCTCTTATTTTTTATCGATTGGGTTGAAAGCAGGAAGTACGTGGGGGTATATAGTAATTCAAAGAACTAATGATTCAAAAAGTTACAAACTAAATTGGAAACTTAATTAATTAGTTTCAACGACCCTTTAATCTTGATTAAAGATCTTATATTTGCTCTTTTCGAGATATAGAAGAGATATAGAAAAAAAAGTTTTTATTATTGTGATTGTGCTAGGCGGGTTGATGGGGAAAATAAGAATCCCCACCCCGGAAATGATAAAATATACTAAAAAAGAACGGTAAACCCTTGTATCTTGTCTTTATTCTTTTTGTAAACTAAACAAAAAAAAAGAAAATTTTTAGAATTCAATAAACAGAAGAATTCTTAGTCTACATATCAGAAGGGCGAGTCGAGTTCTATTTAATTTATATTGATTAGTCCAAACCAAAATAGTAGGTAACGGAAATAATTAATTATATTATAAATTAAATGAAATTCGCCGATTTTTCTAATCAAGTGGATTCTGATTATTCCAACGTTTAATTATTTATTTGGTTGTCGCACAAAAAAACTTTTTGAATTTCCGGTAGAAAGAGATTTCCCTAACGAAAAGGCTTTTAGCGCTGCCCAATACCCCTTCTTCTTCCAAATATTTTTACGAATACGCTTTTTTGATATAGAAGTACGTTTTTTTGGAACTGCCATTGAAAAATTAAGAGATTACTCATTGTTATAGTTGAATGTGAAAGACATCTATTGTTCAAAACGAATTGTTCTTTACTATTCTATTAATTATCTATTTATTCTCTAAATAATATTCTCTTTATAAAATATATAAAAAATGAACATAAATATGTACAAATCACGTAAAATATTACTAGAAATATAAAAAAGAAAAAGAATATGGTATATCATCATATGATTTTTAAAAAATTGTTTCTATTCCATATAATATCTGTAAGAAAGAAGAATTTGTACTGATTGATATTGATACCTTTATTTCTCATTCTTTCTCATTCAAATCTATATTAACAGAATCTGCTATATTATAGAAATAAAATTGGTTGAAGTTGCTAAAATAAAAAATACAAACCCCCATTTCTGTCTATTTTCTTCGTTCTACATTTAATTTACATGTAATAAAATACATCGAAAAGTTGCAGAACCCAACCTTTGCCTAATGAAAAAAACTTTCATTTTTTTTTTCTATTAATTGGTCAAGCTCAAGGAAGAAGTATGCGCCTAATTTACATTTTCAAATTCGAATGAAACTAAACGAGACTAATAATTAATCTGTTAAAAGATACATGATGTGATTGATAAAAGATATTTTAGTCATTTTTTAATTTTAT